ATCGGATCATAAAAACCCACTTTCCGAAGATCTCTTCCTTCTCTTCGGCATCGAACATCAATTGCAACGATTCGATAGACGGCTCATTGGGATAGATAAACAATACCCCCCCTAGAAACGTATAGGAAGTTTTCCCCTCGTACGGCTCGAGAAAAAATGATTCACAGTTTTCTCTATATATAGAATTCTAATGAATGGCAAAAAGGTCCATAAAATGAATTAGACTATGATTTCACTCATTTTTTTTCTTCCCTCCTAAAAAAAGCATTTGTACTCATAACTCAAGTTGCATAATTCTCAAAAATAGCGCAAAGGAAAATCTTTAGGCAATTTTATTTATTGAGTAGTCTTTAACCCCCCCTTTTTGTTTGTCTCATTTAAAATCTATTTGGATTCTTTATTTTGATCCAGTTATTGAGACAATTGAAACGGTGTTTCCTTGTTTTGGGATCCTTTCTCTTTGTTTTAAATCATTGGGTTTAGACATTACTTCGGTGTTTCTTAATCTTTTCAAAATGGTAGCAACATACCCCTTTTGTGATTTCTTTCTCAAAGAATCATACGAACAGTTGATTCTCGCGTGATACACTTTGGATCAAAAGAGTTTTATCAATTCCAACAAATTTGCTTTTTAAATTGAAACTTGCTGAAATCGGATCCTTTCGATTTCTATAGATCTACTTACGAAGTTGTTTCAATTTATTGATTGGCATTAACCCTAGATTCTTGCCCCCGAGAAATGAATTAATACTTTCTACTCGAGCTCCATCATGTACTATGTTTATTTACATTACAACCCAACAAAAAAGAGGGGTTATAGTGGAACAAATGATGTCGAGCCGAGGGCACCTTCATTCCGATATAAAATGGTGGATGTAAGAGTAAGAATCCACATCGGATCGCGTCCTTCAAGTCGCACGTTGCTTTCTACCACATCGTTTCAAACGAAGTTTTACCATAACATTCCTCTAATTTTGAACCCGTATGAAATTGATTCAATTATGAAATCATGAATAGTCATTGGTTCAGTTCAGTCGGTACGTAGACATAGTAATCTATCCTTTTTTCTATACATAGATGTTAAAGATTGTTCTGAAAAATCTTAGCAAGACCCTATCTTTTATTGTATCAATGCAACATTTTTTCTAAAAAAAAAACAAACTCAAATATCTAAGAGAAATATAGAACTAGCATAACTAACTAATATAAATTATACGAATAAATGTAGTCTTTTTGAATTTCCATCCTCAAGTGACTCGGTAGGCTAGGGCTAGATTTAGATTGACATTGACCCAACTCCAACTTCTTCAAATATCAAAGATTCAACTCTTAAGGAATCATTCAAAATGTTTATAATTGAAAAAGTTTCCTATTTCAACATCATTATTTGAATAAAGTTTGACAGTAAAGACTACATTTGATCATCAAACAAAGAGAAATCTCTCTTTCTTGTCGAACGGATTCATCAATAATTTAAAGCAGATAACTAAATCGAACAAGAAATCCAATTTCTTTTTTCTTTTTTGTGAGATGGCTAAAAAAGACTGATGTAAAGGAAGAGTTAGGTCCTTTGGATTCTGATTTTATCAATTAGATGGACGACTAGAGGGTTTTCATATTTATCAGATAGACTGAACAACTGTTATGGATATTCTATGTTAAATATTTCCATTTTCACATTGAAGCAATTCCAATTCTTTTTCACAAAAATCGAAAGACTGCTGTCACTGAAATACAACGAAATCAAACAATACATACATATAAGCTAAGCATTTCCTCATTTATATGTATTTTCATATTTTGTTTAACCTGAGGTTAAGTAATCTTTCTGCAATTTTACCATTCAAGTGAATAAAATGTATGAGTCACCCCCCGTATCAATTGTTAGATATATTTACAATTATTCATTAAAGCCAAACACCAAATACTTACAAAGTTCAAAGAAAATACATCAGTTACATATGTAACTTGATTCTTTGTTAATGTGATTCGAACAGACACAGAGATTGAAATTCATAAATATCTTCGGTTGCTGATTAATGGCCACCTACTGCCCGAATTTAATGGGAATGATGATTCATAAATCTAAAAAAGATCTCTTTTTACGGAATATGAACTATCTCTTGTCTAAGGATAAAGACAAACAAGTTCAGATTAAGTCCTTGCTACTGTTTATTAGTTTACCCTAACCCAGCCTTAAGAGACGTAATCCCATGGAGTGAATTTAATTAGTACCAAGAACCCCCTCTTACTCTTATTTAGAATTCAGAGATCCGCAGAACGTTAAGATTCTTAATTGGGATACCTCATTTAAGTTTAAGGGACAGGGAAAAAGAGATAGGGAAAATAGGCCCCTTCGCATTTTGATTCAAAATAAATCATTGAAAATTCAAATAGAGATGGGACCTAAGGTTTTTCTAAGTAACTAACTTCCTTCAATATGAAGGGAATGGGCATATGATGAAAAGCCCACCCTACCCTTTTTGAATTCAAACTTTTGTGATCTATGTTACCATCTTACCTGGATCACAAATATATTCAGTTCCATCTGCATGCCATTTGCAGTCAATTCCACTCAGTTTGTTGTGAAAAAAAAGATATGATTCTTCTCTGAATCATTAAAAAAAAATCAAAAAAGAAACAAAAATCACATTCTATGACTAATATTCTACCTTTAAACAGAAGGTTGTTTCAAAAAGGAATCTTTATTCTGATAGAATGGATACACTCTGGGACGAAAGGATTCGAACCTCCGAATAGCGGGACCAAAACCCGTTGCCTTACCACTTGGCGACGCCCCATTTAGATTTCTATTCGACACTAATAAAGACTAATATTGGTGTTGCGTGTTCGTCAATTCCAGTCCAAATATCTATAGAAAATCTTTTTATAGAATAGATTCTTGTTAGGATTTTGACACGTGTAGATATAGAATTCAACTGAATTTATTGATCATTACATATAATTCAATTAAGATATTGTATGAAAGTATGATTTCTTCTATTCTCTTTTGAGAATTGGAGGATTTTTGATTGGGTGGGTTCAAAGAAAAAGAAGGGCTTTTTGTCTACCTTACTTCATTTTTCCTTATTTATATCAATAACTCAACCAAAATGCAATTATCTCCAAGAACAAAATGTCTGTTATGCTTAATATCTTTAGTTTGATCTGTATCTGTCTTAATTCTGCCCTTTATTCGACTAGTCTTTTCTTCGCCAAATTGCCTGAGGCCTATGCTTTTTTGAATCCTATCATAGATGTTATGCCAGTCATACCTTTGTTCTTTTTTCTCTTAGCCTTTGTTTGGCAAGCTGCTGTAAGTTTTCGATAAAATCTTTAATACTATCCTAGAAAATTCATGATTTGTTCGAGAAAAAAATTCTAACAATTCAGAAGATCAACTAAGTCTTACAGTATTAACCTTCGATTCAAACACGGAAAGTCGGGGATAACCTCGAGAAATCAAAACCCGGCTCGACCCATTTCGCCATTCTGACCTTTTTTCCAACGAAAGACCCTAAATAGGGTTAGGGTCCCCACAATATAATATCTAATTGGGGGTATGAAATCCATTTTTGGTAATGAAGGACTCTTATTACAAATGACTTTGAATTTCAGAAAATCCTTTTCTATTTCTAGAAATCACTTCATTTCTTGGTGTCAAAATAGAATATTTAGAATATTCTAATATTTAGAATATTCTAATATTTAGAATATATAGTATAAAAAATGATATTCTACTATAAAAAATGGAGGATCTATTCTCTTTTCTCGTTTTTTTCAAAAAAAGGATCTTGGAGATTGTGTCATGCTTACTCTCAAACTTTTCGTTTACACAGTAGTGATATTCTTTGTTTCTCTGTTCATCTTTGGATTTCTATCTAATGATCCAGGACGTAATCCTGGACGTGAAGAATAAAAAGGGTTTTTCATTTTCCTTGCTTGATTTTATTTCTTAGGATTTTGTTATCTATTCCACACGCTGAACTAGGCAAAAAAGGGATTTTCAAAATTTGAAAGATAAATCAATCATCAATAGAAACGGAAAGAGAGGGATTCGAACCCTCGGTACGAATAGCTCGTACAACGGATTAGCAATCCGCCGCTTTAGTCCACTCAGCCATCTCTCCCAATTGAACAAGGGAATAATGACTATGTTACATTACACATGAAGTAAGAAAAAAGTCTTGCTTTCTCTTTCTTTATTATATAGATATGTACAACTTTGACCAGCAATTTCATTTAGATATAAGTAAGGGCTCGAAAGATCCAATAGACAAATAGAAAGAAAAATAAAGAAGACCCCTTTGATTTTGTTCCCTTTATTCCCACGGCCTGGCCTGGTCAATACCTAGCCGGGCCTTTTTTTGTTCCAACAAATCCTAGCTAAAAGAATTTATCTGGTTTAAACACAAAAATGCTTGCTATTAAAGCAGCAATATAATAAAAAGATAAGGGGTTATTTCCATTCTTACTTATTATATATTCTAATTATATTTATATAAAATCAAAGTATCCTTTCTTATTATTCCTTCTTCCTTTTTGAGTTACTTGACGACCTTACGGGAATATAAAATGAAACTATGGATTCTTAAATAATAATGAATGCATTTTTCTGTTATGATTTCGGTGGTTTTAGTGAGCCATATCTATCAAAACCCCCCCAGCAAAAGAAAAATGGAACTTGTTATTTAATTTAGTTATTTAAAAGAGTCCTCCTTTCCGGAATCTCATTAAATTGAAATCCCCGCGAAAAACGTCGACACTCTCATTTTCATGATTATGATCCTATCTTTATTACGCCTAATTCCTCTGTTCGACAAAAAGTCCATTTGTATATAATAATTATATTATAGTTATAGTGGCGGGTATAGTTTAGTGGTAAAAGTGTGATTCGTTCTATCAAGCCCCTTAATAGTTAAGGGATCTTTCGGTTTGATTCCTATTCCGATCAAAAACTTTATTTCTTAAAAAGGATTTAATCCTTTACCTTTCAATGA